GAAAAGACTTATAGAATCTTTTGAATCATATATCATTCTATCAATCAACAAGAATTTGGCACTTTTACCAACTTTCTTTTAAGGAATCTCTAGATCTAGAAATTCATTTCGTACAACTGAACCTTTTCAAACTGTTTCTTTTTCAGAACCAAAAATATTTGTGCCAAAATCACAGATGCCAAGAAGAACAGAAGGCCTTGGACTCGTAATGGATCTTGAAGCACTATTTCTGCGTCTCCCTGACCAAACCCTCCTACATTTGGATTACTTGTTAATGGTTGATCAAGCTTGATAGATTCACCTTCTGAAACAAGAAGTTCTGGTCCTGGAGGTATAATATCAACCACTTGACGTCCTTCTGATGCATCAACTATGGTTATTTCATATCCCCCCTTTTCTTTACGTGCTATTCTGCTTACTATACCAGCTGATGTAGCATTATAAACTGTATTGTTACTCTTACTACCATCAGGATAAATCTGACCCCTTCCTCTGTTCCCACCTACATATATGGGATATTTTAAGAAGTGAACGTCTTTTTTCGTAGCAGGGTCGGGGGAAAGAATAGGAAAGACGATTTCACTATATTTCTGACCGGGAACAGGACCTATCACAAGAATATTTCTTTTATTAGGACGATAACACTGAAAAGAAAGATTGCCCATCTTTTCTTTCATTTCGGGAGAAATACGATCGGGGGGGGCTAATTCGAATCCCTCGGGTAAAATAAGAACAGCTCCTACATTCAAAGCTCCCTTTTTACCATTAGCAAGAACTTGTTTCAGTTGCATATCATAAGGAATTCGAACAACTGCTTCAAATACAGTATCAGGAAGTACAGCTTGCGGAACTTCAATATCCACGGGCTTATTAGCTAAATGGCAATTGGCACATACAATTCGCCCAGTTGCTTCTCGTGGATTTTCATAACCCTGCTGCGCAAAAATGGGATATGCATTTGAAATAGATGCTCGAGTTATTACATATATCATGATCGATACATAAATGGATCGAGTCATCTGTTCTTTTACCCAAGAAAAAGTCTTTCTATTTTGCATGGTCCAATCATTGATCTCCGGAATTTCTACAATAAATTCGATAGGTAGCTAGTAGAATTCCCTATCCACGAGTTTGCCATTGTATTGATTGTACTGAAAGAATTGTACTGGTGGAATATAGTATGAATACCTTGAATTGAAAAGGTAGAAGTATAAAGAATAAGTAAGATTTAAAATGATTTCTTTATACACGAAGAAAGATTCTGATTTGATTGATATCAAAAGATCTAATGAATTATTCATTCATTCATTGAATGATAAATTACTACAAGCGAAGGAGATACACGATTTAAAAAACGGAAGATCCAATATTTCACAATTGTATCTAGAATCACTGGAAAAGTGGAAACAAGACCAGATATAATCTGATCATTCTGAGCCAATCCAAAATCGTTGTAGATCGAACCAATCATTAGTTCCCAACCATGGGTCGAGTGAAATCCGATCCATAAATCAGTAACTAAAAGAATCGAAAAAGCTTTGATTGTATCACTTAAGTTATAGAGAAATTCCTGAATCCAAGAATTTAGAATGAAAAGTTCTTCATTACCCAGAACAAAATAACCACTTAGAATAGCGAAACAGATTAGATTTGTAGAGAAATGCAAAATGATATGGAAATGAGATTCATTGTGTCTTTGGACCAATTGTATTGTTTCCTTGTGCATTCCTATACGAAGCCTTTGCATATGTGTCTCCGAGTACTCCTTTATCATCTCGTCCAACAGGAATAGTTCTTCTAATTCCATAAATTTTTCTAGAACATTTTTCTCTTGAATATCATTCAAAAGGATTTCGGATTGCCTGGTATTCCACCAATTCAGAATCCAAGTTTCTAGACATTTCTTAAATGAAAGAGAAACCCACCAGGGCAAAAAGAGTATAGACACAAGATATGGGAGGGAAGCCAATGCTTTCTTTTTTTTCATTCTGTATCTGTGATGTGAATTGTTAATGAACCTGTTTCATTCGTCGATTCTATCTGAGATTTCTCTGAAGCACGAGTTATATAACAAGAGCCTATAACTCTAACAAGAACAAGGTATCGAACCTATGGATCTTTTCCTATTTTTGTTTTTGTGTAAGAATTGAGTCTTTGGATCTAGAATAATCTAGAATAGAACATAGAAGAAGGCCCTTTTCGAATGAAAAAAAAAGAAGTAAATACTCTTTCCATATTCCAGAGATCTCGATTAGGCAAATTGTAACCGATTTCCTCTTCATTTCTTCCTTTCCATGAAGACTCGAAAACCCATTTGAACTAACGAATAGAATTTGGATTTAAAGACGAACCCTACCGGATCCTTTAATTCTTTTATTTCTATTTCGAATTCGAAAGATTTCACTGTCTAACCGCAGCGCGGGGATAGGGTATCAATTCAAAGGCCTAAAAAGAGGAATTATATTTTACGAAAACAAAAGACATGTTAGGATATTTGATGAATCTATGCTTATTAGACCTTTTACTAGTATAAAGAGTGAAGCTGGACGCCATGTGTATGCGTATAAAAAATAGTTTTTGTGTACAAATAGTTTCTATTCTCCTTAATAGATTTTAAAATCTATTTTATTTGATTAGTTATATTCTATTTTATGAATATTGTTCCATATACTTCCTCCTGCTTTTGAGATGCATTAAGTTCCTTCTCTCATGCTGAGATTGATTCTTCAGTTCATTTCAAAATACTTCAATGGGTACGCGCAAGAAATAGGCCAATTCGGCAGCTTTTTGTTCAATTTCTCGTGGAGTCAAATTCTCATCAGTACGGGTCAAGGGAATGGCTCCTTGGCCCCTGATTTCCATATAAAGGACACGACGAGAAAAAAGACCCTCTCTCACCTCCATTCTGATTGATTGGATATCTTTCAGAAAGAAACGAAGGAAGATGCGACGATTTCTTCCAGGAAATCCCCAACGAAAAAGGGACATTATCCCTTCTTTTCTATCGAATCGGTCATAACCACTACCTACATTCCATGAAATTGTGCACCACAAATAAGAACTAATGAATAGACCTGCGATCCCATAGAAAGACATCACGATCCCTTGTGGGAAAAAAGGAATTTGCTGAGACGGAAATACGGATATCAGATTTTTACCAAGATAACTGGAAGTTCCAACCACTAAGAATCCTAGTGAACCTAAAAAAAGGATACAGGCCCAGCAAAAATTACTTGTTTTTCGAGACCCCGTTATAAGTTCTATCCATATAAGTTCTGATCGCCAGTTCATACTATACTAGATCCAGTTGCATTCGATTGGAATTGAGAGAATAACCCAAATGGATTTGACTCGACTTTATTGCTTGATCCCGAAGTAACTTTCATCAACTAGCAGCATTCCGACGGGAACCATTAGGAATAATTGGTTAGATACATTGAGTTTCTATTTCAAATATTTTTCAAAAAAGATTTGCTGATCATTTTGAATTTAATCATTTAATTTCTTAAGCTATAACCGCATATACATGCATTAATGCGTATATTATGCATCGGCATACATAACAAAACCACTCTTCCATTTGTTTTCGGAAAGGCCACATATCATATATCCTACCATATTACATTAAAAAAGCATCTGTATGATGATCCAGTGTTGAAAGAAATTGATGAGATTTGGTCCCATCATATTTAGACAATCTTATTTCTTTGGACATAAAGAGATAAAGAAGCCATTGCTATTGCCGGAAAGACTAGGCCCACTAAAGGAACAAAAATAGAGGGAAAGTTCAAATCTATCATAGAATGGGTACCTCGATTTCATATTTGTACCTATTATAATTCTAAATTATAATTATAAAGATATCTTATGATAAGTCTATCTATTAGAAAGAATATTAAGATAATCTTAATATGAAGTATTTCAGAATCAATAACGAATGTAGAACTAAATGAAGTGTACCTATTCCTCTTTCTACACGAATATGTATGAGAATCCGCTTTCATAAATTGGATTCTTCTTCTCCCATCCTTATCTTCATCGTCTTTTCTATCTTTCCTTTCAAAACACCTTTTTTTGTTTTGAAAGGAAAGATAGAAAAGAGTTTCTTATGAGTTCCCGACTTTAACCAATCTTATCCAACAAAAAGGGATTCCTAGTGAAAAACGGGGATTCTCGGTAAATAGAAAGAACCTCTATATGAATATGTCAAAAGGACGAAGAAATTCATTTTTCTTTCCCGGATTTCTCGGAAGGAGAAAGAAATCCTTTTTTATCTTGTCGATAGAGGGATGCTTATTTCTAATCAGGAAGAGAGGTAGAATAAAAAAAGGATCCGGGGCAAAAAGTAATTATCCAAAACTTCTGACTCTTACTACACTTATAACTGATGTCCCCAAAGAAAACACCATCTTCTTAGTTTTGTTTTTTTCATTCTAATGAACTAAATGCTTATTCGCTACAAAGAAAAATAACTGAAGCTAGTGCTATACTTCCATTTGAAAATGAAGAATTTCAATCTTTTTGAAAATCTTTTTTTAATCTTGATTCAAGGGAAGGAAACCATGTAGCTGAAATAACTCATTCAGAACACCTTTTAAAGGATTACGTGGTACGATTGGGTCGAATAAGCCCTTATGGAATAAATACTCAGCCACTTGTGAACCCTCGGGTACTGTCTTTTTCAATGTTTGTTCAATTACTCTTTTACCCGCAAACGCAATGTAGGCATTAGGTTCAGCAATAATGATATCTCCCAACATACCAAAACTCGCTGTAACTCCGCCAGTTGTAGGAGATGTAAGGATTGATACATAGAATAACTTTTTATTTGATTGATAATCATATGAAGCAGAAGATATTTTAGCCATTTGCATCAAGCTCAAACTCCCTTCTTGCATGCGTGCTCCTCCGGAAGCACACACAATAATGACAGGTAGAGATCGATTAGTAGCATACTCGATCAAACGGGTGATTTTCTCACCTACTACGGATCCCATACT